TTGCTTTTCGATCAATCTCTAATTCTAATCTTCCTCCCCAATCAGATATTATGGTGCCGGTATAGACCGAAATTCCGTTATGGTCCAATTCTGACCGGTAATAGATACCGGGGCTTTGCAATATTTGACTGATCACAATTCTGTATAGTCCATTTACTATAGAAGTTCCCAGGGAATTCATTAGAGGAATGTTTCCAATAAAAATTTTTTGTTCTTGCATATCCCTACGGGTTTTCCAAATTAATCCTGCGGATACGTATAATTCAGAAGAATATGTGAGTGATTCATATACAGCATCTCTTTCTTTTATCAATGGTTCTACCAATTTATATGTTTCCACAAATAATTGAAATTCAATTTCTTGATCTGGATCTTCGATTTTTGGAAACTTAGAAAGTTCTTCTGTTAAGCCATGATCAATGAACCTACAAAACCCTTCAAATTGTATCTGATTAAACCCAGGTATTGTAGACATTCTCTCATTTCCACCCCCAAGCATTTTATTTATTTCCCATTTATAAAAAAAAATCCCATTATTTGCTTATTCATCATCAAATGGATCGATCTAGCAATGATGGAATTTATATTATGTTTACTGAATCACATGAAATTTTACCTAACTCCATAGGTGTAATAGATGTAATGCATGAAATACATATGAACGTAGGAATAAAGAGACTTTGATACTCAAATTGGAATTTGCAACAACTACAAATGAAATACAAAGGAATTGGTAAATTCTATTTAGACTTATGGAGTTTTGTATAGAATATCTATATCAAAACAAAAGTGAGTCAATTTCTACCATTATTATGATATTCCAATCCGATTGGGTACTATAAATAGATTCGGGATTTGATCTGCAGAAACAATATAGAATTCTTTTGTATTTTTTTAACAACATGGAACTTTTTTGTGGATTCCACTGTTAAAAAAAAATTCGCATAGAAGAGAGATATTTTACCTATACCTATATTTTTTTTAGTAGAATTCGTAGAATACGATTGAAGTATGTATGAAGACTTGTATTTATTAATAAACATGTGCAGATATATATATAGTTATATATATCTACTCCTTTATTACAGTTCTATGGGGGACACCACAGTCAGACTCTATCCAAATTTCTATTTTCTATTTAATGATAATTAAAAAAAAAATTGTAAAAATTGAATTACGAAAATTTCCTATAGGCATCTTATATAGATAAGATACCCAATTAGATTTAGATAATAGTAATCCTTTATGTTCTGGGGTTTACATATACTCATAATCGCTATTATAATTTTAATTAAGAAGGATTTTTTTATGGTTATGGAAACGAATCAATACGGATTAGTAATGATTAGTTATCTATCAATTTTGATTTAGTTAGATAAGGTATCAATTTGGGGATTTTTTTCTTATATCATTAGGGAAACCGAATTTTCAATTTGAATCCAAGAATCATTTATGAATTCACAGTCAATAGTTAAAGTTAACGGTTCCCATTTGTCCTGAATTTTTGCTTTTGTGACCGAAAATCCCCATTTGATTTTTTATTTTCTTTCAATAGAAAAAGAAAGCAAAGTTTTTCGGTTTTTAGTTTTAGATATTGTGTGTTGTAAGATACTATCAATCGAAGAGATAGAGCCAATCCAATATTTTGTATCGTTTTGGCGGCATGGCCGAGCGGTAAGGCGGGGGACTGCAAATCCCTTTTTCCCCAGTTCAAATCCGGGTGCCGCCTCATCAACAAACAAAAGAATCGAAATACCTTCTTATGTTTTGCTGATATAACTTTATCATTTTTTTTTCCAGCAGAAGAAAAAGCCTCTTTAGATTTGCTTGATTCTAAGCATCGTTGGGGTTCTCTAAAATGCTATAAATCCTTGCGTCTAGGTTTGAAGAATTTAGTAGATTAATGAAAAATAATCGTTAAATCTTGATATGATAGCCCTTCGACTACTAATGTAGTGTCTACTGATTGGGTCTTGAATTAGGGAATCTAATTTCATTTTTAGTTACGGAAAGGAGGAAGATACTTTATATACGATATACGGACTCATGAAAGTATCTGAGTGCTCGAGCATTCAATCAATATTATATTGAATGGATAATTGGCTTTTTTTTTATTTTATATTTAATTTATAATTTAAATCTTAAAAAAAGAAATTCTTTCTTTTCGATAAGCTCTAGTCACACGTGTAATAGGCCATCCCATCTCCCGATTGTTTCATAGAGACAATCGGGAGACAGTAAAGATTAGATCAAATGAGAAAGGAATAATAGGGGTATGTGATAGATAGTGATCTATCTTGATTCTCCATTTTTAGACTTTTTACTTAATGTAATGAAATGCAGGGCAACAAAAGAAAGACTAGGTCTTATTATTCCTACATGTTACTAACACTCCTTTGATACTTCCAAGAGTTTCTCTGCCTTTTTTATTTATTTGTGCTTAATTTTTTCGATTATACTAGAAATTATACTAGAAATCATATAATAACTTGTTATAATTCGATTTTTGGCTTGTTTCATCAATGGTGTTGTGCCCGAATCTCTTTTTGACTATGCGCTAGTGATTCCACTATTATTAGTGAATAATAATTATTAGTGAGCAATAATGGAATAATTCTTTTATATTCATAGAGATAGGGGACATAATTCACATGGATATGGTAAGTCTCGCTTGGGCTGCTTTAATGGTAGTCTTTACATTTTCTCTTTCACTCGTAGTATGGGGAAGAAGTGGACTCTAGAAGTACTACTAATTGAAGAATCAAACTGTATCGATTGTTTTTGTTTTATTTTATAGATCGTTCTGCAAAACTTTTTTTCTTTTATTTAGAACAGTAAAAAAAAAAAAGAGTTCTGTTATTATTATAAGTTTTTAAGTGGATACATACTTTCGACACGAAAGAACATAGACATAGTGGTTGTCCAATGAGATACTACGCATAATAATATACTACCTCATAATAAGATAGTACCTCGGGGTAGCCACCCACATATTACGTGCTTACCACTTGTTTTATTTATTATTATTAGTATTTTAGTTATTTTCAAAATAGGATTTATCCTTGGTTTATGGAACTCATTTCATATTTCATATCATGGTTCAAACGTTAAAGATGGGGTTTTCTAATTCTTTTCGAAACGAAATCCGAAGATAAAAAGTTCCCACGGAACCGAACCCCTGGATCATCTGTCAACTGCTCAATCAATTACTTCTTTCGAATGCTAAAAAAATATTAGTGGCCTTTCGATTATTTCATTTCAGATTCATTGGAATCAACATGAATTATGAAGCAAAGAAATAGAATTGGGCCACTATGTATATTATATTAACATTACATATATGTAATTGATATGATATCTATATATAAATAGAAAGATATATATTATAGATTCATCTATATTCAAATTGATCTATATTCAACCTCTATTTTTATACAGTACAATTTTATACACTTCAATAACAATAATAGATAGTATGGTAGAAGGATTCATATATTTCTTTCTACCATACTATCGGATCTCATAGAATACTTCTCTCGTAGAATACTGATAATTCTAGTCCGCCAATTTCATTTAAGACGCGCAATTTGAATCCTTTTCATTTTTCTTATCTTCAAGCATTGATAAGAACTAAAAAGGCAAGGTTAATTCAAATTAATCACTTTGACTTATTGTTTTTACGTATATTATAAGTAAAAAGGCGGTAGGAACTAGAATGAACAGTGCAGTAGCAATAAATGCGAGAATATTTACTTCCATAATCTCATCGTTTCATTTTTTATTCGCAATAACTCGGGATTTAATCCCATAGAGATGATAAATGTTTCGCTTGTAAATTCAATGGGATGCATTGCATCTCGATGATATCGAATCGTATTAAAATATCATGAATAACAATATCGGAGCTATCAAATCGATTCATCGTCGAGAATTGAATAGTATAACATAGGAAGATCTTTTATCCATACCGAATTGAAACAAAATGGGATTCCTGATGCAATCAAGAATTTCTTTACTTTTTTTTATTTCTAATTTTTTGTATTCTTTCTTTTCTATAATCTACTGCCCTCTTGTCCAATGCAATCATCTGATGAAGTCTCATCAGACTACCTTTACCCTCACATTGGTTATAAACAAACTCAAGCAAACAATAGCACGGATATATTTTGCTTTAAGACGAAAAATTAGATCAAAGTTGACTATGTTAAATTGATTTTGTATCGTCCAAATTCCCTTTGTGTATGTGCTTCCCGGAAACGTATAGTACTCTATTCCATTACAAAAATCGGGCGTAATCAAAAAAAAAAGCTAGACCCAGTACGGTATTCCTTCGAATCCTGAATATGATGCTACCAATAATTGTGGTAATTCACATATGTCACATATGTCTTTCTCCCATCAATCAGTACTCGTTGAAGAAATAGAAATTCCCATATTTTTTTTGATGAAAAATGTGAAAAAAAAAAGAGAGATCCCGTTTGGAATAAAATTCAGTTATCTTATTTGTTCTCTCTTTCACAGGAAAGGAAGAGATGAATTGATGTATTTTTTTATTGGATTTGGATTGGATCTATCGGGACTGACGGGGCTCGAACCCGCAGCTTCCGCCTTGACAGGGCGGTGCTCTGACCAATTGAACTACAATCCCAGGGAAATAAAGTGTACAACATATGTTGTTGATTTAATTTCCTTCAAACCTTTCTATGCAGATTTTTGATTCGAATTGTCATATTCTAACAGACAGAGACGCGAGTAATAGATTGATATGCGCGGAGACATGTACTTTAGTGAGAGGAGCATGGATTAATAGTCATTTTTTCGTTATTGTCAAATTGATTAATAATCAATCTGTCAATGAATAAAAAATGAGTTTTTTTTTACTTTATTCTTTTCGTAAATTTATTTTTTTATGAAACTTTCTATTTACAGATCCTGATATGAATCGAGATCATCATTATCAAGATCTTAATTTGTGGGAAAAAGAAATAGAAAAAAATAAC